GGTGGACCACCCCTTTATGGTGGACCACCCCTTTATGGTGTAGTACATATTATGCATAATATTACATTAATGTACTAGTACATATATGTATTATCACCATTTCACTATTTTAACCATAAAGCAAGTACTAAGTATTAAAATGTGCATAAAACACATTATTAAAACTCAGAAATAATTTTATCTATAACTGAGTAAAATATTTATTCCCTAAAAAATCGACCTCAAATTTTTCCTTGGAATATTCAGTTAAAATTCCACAGCAAAATATTAATGTAGTAAGAAACCAGCAACTTATTATATAAAGGTATATCATGAATGATAGAATCAGGGACATTAAATGTGGGGGTAACACAATATGAACTATTACTGGCATCTGGTTCCTATTTCAGGTACACAACTATAATAACTCCCCATAAGGATAACTATACTGGCATTTGATTAATGGTGTAGTACATACGTTTCATTACCCACCATGCCAAGCGTTCTTTTAAATGCATAACGTTCTCTTTTTTTTCTCCTTCTCATTTTGCATTTCAGAGTGCAGGCTCAAATGCGAATCAAGGTTGAACATTTATCCTGTATAAGATAGTCTAAGTTAATTATTGTAAGACATAACTTAAGAATTACATATTATTAACTCAAGTGCATAACATGCACATCTCTTATCCCACTTATCCATACATAGTGGCCCCCCTTTTTGGTTTCTGCGCGACAAACCCCCCTACCCCCTACGCTCGGCGAATCCTGTTGTCCTTGTCAAACCCCGAAACCAAGGAGGACTCAAGAACGTATCAGCCAACGAGTTGCGGTGTAAATTGGCATCCCACATTATATATATATATATATATATATATATATATATGCACTAATTTTTATTACAGCAATTTACCGACAGCCTAACAGCCCCTACCAAAAACTTCACAAAAATAGCCCGGCACTAAATATTCTAATGTTATTTAGTAGCTAGCGTAGCTTAATATAAAGCACAGCACTGAAGATGCTAAGATGGGCCTTAAAAAGCTCCGCATGCACAAAGGCATGGTCCCTACCTTACTATCAGCTCTAACTCAACTTACACATGCAAGTCTCCGCACCCCAGTGAATATGCCCTCAATCCCCTGCCCGGGGATAAGGAGCGGGCATCAGGCCCAAATATTAGCCCAAGACGCCTAGCCAAGCCACACCCCCAAGGGAACTCAGCAGTGATAAACATTAAGCCATAAGTGAAAACTTGACTCAGTTAGTGTTAAGAGGGCCGGTAAAACTCGTGCCAGCCACCGCGGTTAGACGAGAGGCCCTAGTTGATACTACAACGGCGTAAAGGGTGGTTAAGGACAGACAAAATAAAGTCAAATGGCCCTTTGGCCGTCATACGCTTCTAAGTGCCCGAAGCCCTAACACGAAAGTAACTTTAGTAAATTTACCCGACCCCACGAAAGCTGGGAAACAAACTGGGATTAGATACCCCACTATGCCCAGCCGTAAACCTAGACATCCAACTACAATCAGATGCCCGCCAGGGTACTACGAGCGTCAGCTTAAAACCCAAAGGACCTGACGGTGTCTCAGACCCCCCTAGAGGAGCCTGTTCTAAAACCGATAACCCCCGTCTAACCTCACCACTTCTAGCCGCCCCAGCCTATATACCGCCGTCGTCAGCTTACCCTGTGAAGGTAATAAAAGTAAGCAAAATGGGCACAACCCAATACGTCAGGTCGAGGTGTAGCGCATGTAGTGGGAAGAAATGGGCTACATTTTCTAGTATAGAATACTACGGACATGCACAATGAAATAGTGATCAAAGGAGGATTTAGTAGTAAAGGGGAAATAGAGTGTCCCCTTGAACCCGGCTCTGAGACGCGTACACACCGCCCGTCACTCTCCCCAGTCAAAACGCACCAAAAATACCTAATACAATAGTATCGACAAGGGGAGACAAGTCGTAACATGGTAAGTGTACCGGAAGGTGCACTTGGATTAAACCCAGGGCGTGGCTGAGCTAGTCAAGCATCTCACTTACACCGAGAAGACATCCATGCAAGTTGGGTCGCCCTGAACCAAACAGCTAGCTTAACTACTTAATAAACAAACAATATAAATAAAACAAAATAAGACCAACACCAAAAACTAAACCATTCTTTTACCTGAGTATGGGAGACAGAAAAGGTTCTATAAAGCAATAGAGATAGTACCGCAAGGGAAGGCTGAAAGAGAAATGAAACAACCCATATAAGCACTAAAAAGCAAAGATTAAAGCTCGTACCTTTCGCATCATGATTTAGCCAGTATATTCAAGCAAAGAGACCTTTAGTTTGAAACCCCGAATCCAGGTGAGCTACCCCGAGACAGCCTATTAAGGGCAAACCCGTCTCTGTGGCAAAAGAGTGGGAAGAGCTCCGGGTAGAAGTGACAGACCTACCGAACCTGGCGATAGCTGGTTGCCTGAGAAACGAATAGAAGTTCGGCCTCGTACTCCCCGAATCAGATATACAGACAAGACCCTGAGAGAAACACACGAGAGTTAGTTAAAGGGGGTACAGCCCCTTTAACAAAGGACACAACCTTTCCAGGAGGATAAAGATCATAATATATAAAACATGCTGTTCTAGTGGGCCTAAAAGCAGCCACCTAAACAGAAAGCGTTAAAGCTCGGACAGAAGAAAGTTTATTATCCTGATAAAAAATCTTATTCCCCTAAATATTATTAGGCCAACCCATGCCCCCATGGAAGAGATTATGCTAAAATGAGTAACAAGAAGGCCCGCCCTTCTCCAAGCACAAGTGTAAGCCAAGCCGGACTAGCCATTGGCAACTAACGAACTCAACCCAAGAGAGCAATGTGATTTACAAAAAAACCAAGAAAAAACCACAACCAAATCATCGTTACCCCCACACTGGAGTGCTATTAAAGGAAAGACTAAAAGAAAAGGAAGGAACTCGGCAAACACAAGCCTCGCCTGTTTACCAAAAACATCGCCTCCTGCAACGCAACCAAGTATAGGAGGTCCAGCCTGCCCAGTGACCACAAGTTTAACGGCCGCGGTATTTTAACCGTGCAAAGGTAGCGCAATCACTTGTCTTTTAAATAAAGACCTGTATGAATGGCTAAACGAGGGCTTAACTGTCTCCCCTTTCAAGTCAGTGAAATTGATCTACCCGTGCAGAAGCGGGTATAATAATACAAGACGAGAAGACCCTTTGGAGCTTAAGGTACAAAACCCAATCACGTTAATAAACTCAATAAAAAGTAAAAACTTTGTGAACATGAAATTTTACCTTCGGTTGGGGCGACCACGGAGAAAAAAAAAGCCTCCAAATGGACTGGGATAAACCCCCTAAAACCAAGAGAGACATCTCTAAGCCACAGAACATCTGACCAAGCACGATCCGGCTAGTATAAGACCGATTAATGAACCAAGTTACCCCAGGGATAACAGCGCAATCCTCTCCCAGAGTCCATATCGACGAGAGGGTTTACGACCTCGATGTTGGATCAGGACATCCTAATGGTGCAGCCGCTATTAAGGGTTCGTTTGTTCAACGATTAAAGTCCTACGTGATCTGAGTTCAGACCGGAGCAATCCAGGTCAGTTTCTATCTGTAACGCCACTCTTCCTAGTACGAAAGGATCGGAAAAGAGGGGCCCATACTCAAAGCACGCCCCACCCCAATTTATGAAGACAAATAAATAAAATAAAGGGAGGGCCAAAACCCAAGCTAACCAAAATAAGGACCTACTGGGGTGGCAGAGCATGGTAAATTGCGAAAGGCCTAAGCCCTTTTAACCAGGGGTTCAAATCCTCTCCCCAGTTTATGATAAACACCCTAATTACCCACTTAATTAACCCGCTAACCTATATTGTGTCAGTGCTCCTTGCGGTGGCCTTCCTAACACTTATTGAACGAAAGGTACTCGGATACATACAACTACGAAAAGGGCCAAACGTAGTAGGCCCATACGGGCTACTACAACCCATTGCCGACGGACTAAAACTATTTATTAAAGAGCCCGTACGTCCATCTACATCGTCCCCACTCCTATTTCTAACCACCCCAGTACTTGCACTAACCCTGGCCATAACCCTGTGGGCACCAATACCCATGCCCCACCCAGTAGCTGACCTAAACCTGGGAATCCTATTTATCCTAGCCCTGTCAAGCCTTACAGTCTATTCAATTTTGGGCTCAGGCTGAGCATCAAATTCAAAATACGCATTAATTGGGGCCTTACGGGCCGTAGCTCAGACGATCTCATATGAAGTCAGCCTGGGCCTAATTCTCCTATCAGTAATTATTTTTTCGGGGGGGTATACCCTACAAACGTTTAATATTGCCCAAGAAAGCATCTGACTACTTGCCCCCGCCTGGCCTCTAGCTGCAATATGATACATCTCAACATTAGCCGAAACAAACCGAGCACCATTTGATCTAACAGAGGGGGAGTCAGAACTAGTCTCCGGTTTCAATGTGGAGTATGCAGGGGGCCCTTTCGCACTATTCTTTCTCGCCGAATACGCCAACATCCTTCTAATAAACACCCTATCAGCCGTCCTATTTCTAGGAGCCTCACACATCCCGAGCATTCCAGAACTAACTACTATTAACCTTATAACCAAGGCTGCATTGCTATCCATTATATTCCTATGAGTGCGAGCCTCATACCCACGATTCCGATATGATCAGTTAATACACCTAGTGTGAAAAAACTTCCTTCCCCTTACACTCGCCTTCGTATTATGACACACCTCCCTGCCAATTGCACTAGCAGGTCTTCCCCCACAGCTATAACCAAGGAACTGTGCCTGAGCGCCCAGGGGCCACTTTGATAGAGTTAACTACAGGGGTTAAAATCCCCTCAGCTCCTAGAAAGAAGGGGGTCGAACCCATACTCAGGAGATCAAAACTCCAGGTGCTCCCCTTACACCACTCTCCAGGCGGAGTCAGCCAATTAAGCTTTCGGGCCCATACCCCGAACATGACGGTTAAAATCCCTCCTCCGCCAATGAACCCGCTCGTACTTACAATCCTCCTATCTAGCCTGGGGCTAGGAACCACCCTAACCTTTGCCAGCTCTCACTGACTCCTGGCTTGAATGGGCCTAGAAATTAATACACTAGCAATCACCCCTTTAATAGCACAACACCACCACCCCCGTGCAGTAGAAGCAACTACAAAATACTTCCTAACCCAAGCCACCGCAGCAGCAATAATCCTATTTGCAAGTACAACAAATGCCTGACTAACCGGAGAGTGAAGCATCAACGACCTCTCAACCCCCGTCGCCAGTACAATATTTATAACAGCCTTAGCACTCAAAATTGGACTCGCACCAATACATTTTTGAATGCCAGAAGTACTACAAGGGTTAGACCTATTAACAGGACTTATCCTGTCTACCTGACAAAAACTCGCCCCATTCGCACTCATTATCCAAACAGCACAAACCATTGACCCACCACTACTAACACTACTAGGAGTCATATCCACACTAGTTGGAGGCTGAGGAGGACTAAATCAAACCCAGCTACGAAAAATCCTAGCCTACTCTTCAATTGCACATATGGGATGAATAATTATTGTAATCCACTACGCCCCACAACTAACCCTAATTGCACTAGGAACATACATTATCATAACCTCCGCAGCATTTCTAGCCCTAAAAATACTACTAACAACCAAAATTAACACACTAGCAACAACCTGGTCAAAAAGCCCTATCCTGACACTAACAACCGCCCTAGTCTTACTCTCATTAGGGGGCCTACCACCACTCACAGGATTCATGCCGAAATGATTAATCTTACAAGAACTGACAAAACAAGACCTTCCTATTATCGCCACAACCATGGCCCTAGCCGCCCTAATCAGCTTATACTTCTACCTGCGCCTGTGTTACGCGATAACACTAACCATATCCCCCAACATAATTAACTCAACCACCCCCTGACGAACTCAAACAACCCAAACCTCTTTATCTCTGACCATGCTTACGACAGCCGCCCTGGGATTGTTGCCGGTAACTCCAACCATCCTAATACTAACCGCCTGGGGACTTAGGATAATATTATAGACCAAGAGCCTTCAAAGCCCTAAATAGAAGTGAAAATCTTCTAGTCCCCGATTAAGACCTACAAGGAATTAACTCGCATCTCCTGACTGCAAACCAGACACTTTCATTAAGCTAAGGCCCTACTAGGTGGGAAGGCCTCGATCCTACAACCTCTTAGTTAACAGCTAAGCGCTCAAGCCAGCGAGCATCCACCTACTTTCCCCGCCGCCTAGCCAGTAGGGCGGGGAAAGCCCCGGTAGAGTATTAGTCTACGTCTTAGGATTTGCAATCCGATGTGTTCTTCACCACAGGGCTGATAGGAAGAGGATTTAAACCTCTGTCTTCGGGGCTACAGCCCACCGCCTGTACGCTCGGCTACCCTACCTGTGGCAATCACGCGCTGATTCTTCTCTACCAACCACAAAGACATTGGCACCCTTTATCTCGTATTTGGTGCCTGAGCCGGAATAGTGGGAACCGCCTTGAGCCTCCTCATTCGAGCTGAGCTCAGCCAACCCGGATCACTTCTCGGTGACGACCAAATTTATAATGTTATCGTCACTGCCCACGCCTTCGTAATAATCTTCTTTATAGTAATACCAGTTCTTATCGGTGGATTTGGAAACTGGCTTGTACCGCTAATAATTGGTGCCCCAGACATAGCATTCCCACGGATAAATAATATAAGCTTCTGACTACTGCCCCCCTCATTCCTACTACTATTAGCTTCTTCCGGTGTTGAGGCTGGGGCCGGAACAGGATGAACAGTATACCCGCCTCTTGCAGGAAACTTAGCCCACGCAGGGGCATCAGTAGATCTAACAATTTTTTCACTTCACCTAGCAGGTGTTTCGTCAATCCTAGGAGCAATTAACTTCATCACCACAACCATTAACATGAAACCCCCAGCCATCTCCCAGTATCAAACACCCCTGTTCGTCTGATCCGTACTTGTAACCGCTGTCCTGCTACTCCTATCCCTGCCCGTTCTAGCCGCCGGGATTACAATGCTTCTAACAGATCGAAATCTCAATACCACATTTTTTGACCCGGCAGGCGGGGGAGACCCAATCCTTTACCAACACCTATTCTGATTCTTTGGCCACCCAGAAGTCTATATTCTTATTCTTCCAGGATTCGGCATTATTTCTCATGTTGTAGCCTACTACTCGGGTAAAAAAGAACCGTTTGGCTATATGGGCATGGTCTGGGCAATGATGGCCATCGGCCTTCTGGGGTTTATTGTGTGAGCCCATCACATGTTCACTGTTGGAATAGACGTAGACACTCGTGCATACTTTACATCTGCAACAATAATTATTGCTATCCCAACAGGTGTAAAAGTATTCAGCTGACTAGCCACACTTCACGGGGGATCAATTAAATGAGAAACGCCCATACTATGAGCTCTTGGGTTTATTTTCCTATTTACAGTAGGCGGGCTTACAGGAATTGTTTTATCCAACTCGTCACTAGACATTGTCCTTCATGACACTTACTACGTAGTAGCACACTTCCACTACGTGCTATCGATAGGTGCTGTATTTGCCATTATGGCGGCCTTCGTGCACTGATTTCCCCTGCTAACCGGATATACCCTCCACAACGCATGAACAAAGATCCACTTTTCAATTATGTTTATTGGAGTCAACCTAACATTCTTCCCGCAACACTTCCTAGGCCTAGCTGGCATGCCGCGACGATATTCCGACTACCCAGACGCCTACGCCCTGTGAAATACAGTATCCTCCATCGGATCCCTGATTTCTTTAGTAGCAGTCATCATGTTCCTATTTATTCTATGAGAAGCCTTCGCCGCTAAGCGGGAGGTATCATCTGTAGAATTAACAATAACAAACGTAGAATGACTACACGGCTGTCCTCCTCCTTATCACACATACGAAGAACCAGCATTTGTCCAAATTCAATCAAATTAACGAGAAAGGGAGGAATTGAACCCCCATATACTGGTTTCAAGCCAGTCGCATGACCACTCTGCCACCTCCTTATAAAGACATTAGTAAAATGTATATTACACCACCTTGTCGAGGTGAAATTGTAGGTTAGACCCCCACATGTCTTAGGCCTGAGACCTAATGGCACACCCAACACAACTAGGATTTCAAGACGCAACATCACCCGTTATAGAAGAACTTCTTCACTTCCACGATCACGCATTAATAATTGTGCTACTAATTAGCACTTTAGTGTTATATATTATTACCGCAATAGTATCAACCAAGCTTACTAACAAGTATATTTTAGACTCTCAAGAAATCGAAATTGTATGAACTATCTTACCAGCCGTCATTTTAGTGCTCATTGCCCTGCCCTCTCTACGCATTTTATATCTTATGGATGAAGTCAACGACCCGCACCTAACAATTAAAGCCATAGGACATCAATGATACTGAAGCTATGAATACACGGACTATGAGGACCTGGGGTTTGACTCTTATATAGTACCGACCCAGGATCTCGCCCCAGGCCAATTCCGACTCCTAGAAACGGACCATCGAATAGTTGTCCCAATAGAGTCCCCAGTCCGCATCCTAGTATCCGCCGAAGACGTACTACACTCTTGAGCTGTTCCATCCCTGGGCGTAAAAATAGATGCAGTCCCAGGACGGCTAAATCAAACCGCCTTCATTGCCTCACGCCCGGGGCTATTCTATGGGCAATGCTCTGAAATCTGTGGGGCCAACCACAGCTTCATACCAATCGTGGTTGAGTCAGTACCGCTAGAACACTTCGAAAACTGATCCTCATTAATACTAAAAGACGCCTCGCTATGAAGCTAAATATTGGACAAAGCGTTGGCCTTTTAAGCCAAAGATTGGTGACTCCATACCACCCTTAGTGAAATGCCACAACTAAACCCCAACCCTTGATTTGCAATTCTAGTATACTCCTGACTACTTTTATTAGCTATTATCCCAACTAAAGTCTTAAACCACACCTCACCAAACAAACCAACCCCAGTAAGTGCTGAAAAACACAAAACTGGGCCCTGACACTGACCATGATAGTAAGCTTCTTCGACCAATTTGCAAGCCCAGTATATATGGGGGTACCACTAATTGCCATCGCAATTGCACTACCCTGGGTACTCTACCCAACCCCCTCGTCTCGATGGATTAACAATCGACTCACCACCATACAAGGGTGGTCTATTAATAAGTTTACTAATCAGCTGATATTACCACTAAATACAGGGGGACACAAATGAGCACTACTACTAACCTCATTAATAATTTTCCTGATCACAATTAATATACTCGGCCTACTACCCTACACCTTCACACCCACAACACAACTGTCCCTCAACATGGGATTCGCTGTGCCCTTATGACTTTCCACAGTAATTATTGGGGTACGAAATCAACCAACAATCGCCTTAGGACACTTTTTACCAGAAGGAACACCCATCCCACTAATCCCCGTACTGATTATTATCGAAACAATTAGCCTATTTATCCGACCATTAGCCCTAGGGGTTCGGCTCACAGCCAACCTAACCGCGGGGCATCTCCTGATTCAACTTATCGCCACAGCTGTATTTGTTCTTATACCAATAATACCAGCAGTAGCAATCCTGGCCGCCACTGTACTATTTATGTTAACACTATTAGAAATTGCAGTAGCAATAATTCAAGCTTATGTGTTCGTACTTCTTTTAAGCCTCTACCTACAAGAAAACGTTTAATGGCCCACCAAGCACATGCCTATCACATAGTTGACCCAAGCCCATGACCACTGACCGGAGCTATCGCTGCCTTGCTGATAACATCTGGCCTAGCAATCTGATTCCACTTCCACTCAACAGTACTAATAACCTTAGGATTAATTCTCCTACTTCTCACCATATACCAATGATGACGTGACATTATCCGAGAAGGGACCTTTCAGGGACACCACACACCACCTGTACAAAAAGGACTACGATATGGAATAATCCTATTTATTACCTCAGAGGTGTTCTTCTTCTTGGGGTTCTTCTGAGCCTTCTACCACTCAAGCCTGGCACCCACCCCAGAGCTAGGAGGATGCTGACCCCCCACAGGAATTACCCCATTAGACCCATTCGAAGTCCCACTCCTTAATACAGCCGTTCTATTGGCATCAGGGGTCACAGTAACATGAGCCCACCACAGCATTATAGAGGGGGAGCGAAAACAAGCTATCCAATCCTTAACACTAACCATCTTACTAGGACTCTACTTCACCGCATTACAAGCCACGGAGTATTACGAAGCCCCCTTCACAATTGCAGACGGAGTCTATGGCTCAACATTCTTCGTAGCTACAGGTTTCCATGGACTACACGTCATTATTGGGTCAACCTTCCTAGCCGTGTGCCTTCTACGCCAAGTCCAATACCACTTTACATCTGAACACCACTTCGGCTTTGAAGCCGCTGCCTGATACTGACACTTCGTTGACGTAGTGTGGCTCTTCCTTTATGTATCTATCTACTGATGAGGCTCATAATCTTTCTAGTATTTAAATTAGTACAAGTGACTTCCAATCACACAGTCTTGGTTAAACCCCAAGGAAAGATAATGAACTTAGTTGTAACTATTTTAATTATCACAACAGCCCTGTCCTCAGTCCTAGCGATTGTATCTTTTTGACTCCCACAAATAAACCCTGACGCAGAAAAATTATCACCATACGAATGCGGGTTTGACCCCATAGGCTCCGCCCGACTGCCATTTTCCCTACGATTCTTTCTAGTGGCAATTATGTTCCTCCTATTTGACCTGGAAATTGCCCTTCTCCTCCCACTACCCTGAGGAGACCAGCTCCACAACCCTACCGAGACACTTTTCTGAGCCACAACAGTACTAATTTTACTAACCCTTGGATTAATCTACGAGTGAACCCAGGGGGGCCTAGAGTGGGCAGAATGGGGGGTTAGTCCAAAACAAGACCTCTGACTTCGGCTCAGAAAATCATGGTTTAACCCCATGACCCCCTTATGACACCCGTACATTTTAGCTTTAGCTCAGCATTTATCTTAGGCTTAATAGGACTAGCATTCCATCGAACCCACCTACTCTCCGCGCTACTGTGCTTAGAAGGAATAATACTATCCCTGTTTATTGCACTAGCCCTGTGAACACTGCAATTCGAATCAACATCGTTCTCAACAGCCCCCATACTATTACTGGCCTTCTCTGCCTGTGAAGCAAGCACTGGCCTTGCACTACTAGTTGCTACTTCCCGCACCCATGGAACTGACCGACTACAAAATCTTAATCTCCTACAATGCTAAAAGTATTAATCCCTACAATAATGCTATTCCCCACAATTTGACTAACCTCCCCCAAATGACTGTGAACAACCACAACCGCACACAGTCTCTTAATCGCCTCCGCTAGCCTAACATGACTAAAGTGGACCTCAGAAGCTGGATGAGCCTTCTCCAACATATACCTGGCCACAGACCCCCTATCAACACCTCTTTTAGTATTAACATGCTGACTCCTCCCACTTATAATTCTAGCCAGCCAAAATCACATCAACCCTGAACCAGTTGGCCGACAACGCTCTTATATTACACTTCTCGCTTTACTACAGACCTTTCTAATTATAGCATTTGGTGCCACAGAAATCATTATATTTTATATCATATTCGAGGCCACACTTATCCCGACCCTTATTATTATTACCCGCTGAGGAAATCAAGCCGAACGACTCAATGCAGGGACCTACTTCCTATTTTACACCCTAGCAGGGTCGCTCCCACTACTAGTCGCCCTACTTCTTCTCCAACAATCTACGGGAACCCTATCAATACTAGTACTCCAATACTCACAGCCTCTCCAACTCAGCTCCTGAGGACACATGGCTTGATGAGCTGGCTGCCTAGTCGCATTCTTAGTCAAAATACCGCTATACGGGGTCCACCTGTGACTACCAAAAGCACACGTAGAGGCCCCCGTAGCAGGCTCAATAGTGCTAGCAGCCGTTTTACTAAAACTTGGCGGGTACGGGATAATACGAATAATAGTAACATTGGACCCCCTATCAAAAGAACTAGCCTACCCATTTATTATTCTAGCCCTTTGGGGGATTATTATAACAGGGTCAATTTGCCTTCGACAAACAGACCTAAAATCACTAATTGCTTACTCATCTGTAAGCCACATGGGGTTGGTAGCAGGGGGAGTTCTAATTCAAACCCCATGAGGATTTTCAGGTGCAATTATCTTAATAATTGCTCACGGACTAGCATCCTCAGCACTATTCTGCTTAGCCAATACAGCATATGAACGAACCCACAGCCGAACAATAATACTCGCCCGAGGACTACAAATGATTTTTCCACTGACCGCAGTATGATGACTCGCCGCCAATCTAGCCAACTTAGCACTCCCCCCACTACCCAATCTTATAGGGGAACTCATAATTATTACAACACTATTTAATTGATCCCCATGAACAATCTTACTCACTGGCCTAGGGGCATTAATCACAGCTAGTTATTCCCTCTACATATTTCTTATATCACAACGAGGCCCTACACCCAACCACATCATAGGGCTTCAACCCTTCCACACCCGAGAACACCTATTAATAACCCTACACCTAATCCCCATTATCCTACTAATAACAAAACCAGAGCTCATGTGGGGATGATGTTACTGTAAGTATAGTTTCAACTAAAATATTAGGCTGTGGTTCTAAAGACAGGAGTTAAAACCTCCTTACTCACCAAGGAAGTAATAGAAAACAGTAAGCACTGCTAATCCTTACACCCCGTGGTTAAAATCCACGGCTTCCTTGCGCTTTCAAAGGATAACAGCTCATCCGTTGGTCTTAGGAACCAAAAACTCTTGGTGCAAATCCAAGTGACAGCTAAAATGACGCTAACTATACACTCATCGCTCCTTCTAATATTATTTATTTTAGTATATCCACTATCTACCACACTAAGCCCCAGCCAACAGAACTCCAACATGGCAAAAATAACTAAAGTTGCCGTTAGCTCTGCATTCTTCGTCAGCCTACTACCCCTTATAGTTTTCCTAAATATGAAAACAGAGGGCATTATTACAAATTGACAATGAATAAATACTCAAACATTTGACATCAACGTTAGCTTTAAATTTGACCACTACTCCCTAATCTTTGTTCCAATCGCTCTATATGTCACCTGATCAATTCTAGAGTTTGCACTATGATACATGCACTCCGACCCCAATATTGACCGATTCTTTAAATATTTACTCACATTCCTGGTAGCCATAATTATCTTAGTAACAGCTAACAACATATTCCAATTATTTATCGGCTGAGAAGGGGTAGGTATTATATCATTCATGCTAATTGGGTGGTGATATGGCCGAACAGATGCCAACACAGCGGCCCTCCAGGCCGTTATTTATAACCGAGTGGGAGACATCGGACTGATTATAACTATAGCCTGACTAGCAACAAACCTCAACTCCTGAGAAATTCAACAAATCTTTGCCTTATCAAAAAACTTCAACATAACAGTCCCCCTAATAGGGCTTACCTTGGCGGCAACAGGAAAATCAGCCCAATTTGGCCTTCACCCATGGTTACCATCCGCCATGGAGGGCCCCACACCAGTGTCTGCCCTACTCCACTCAAGCACTATGGTCGTTGCAGGAATCTTCCTATTAATCCGCCTTCACCCACTTATAGAAAATAATAAGCTGGCCCTCACAGCCTGCCTCTGCCTAGGAGCACTAACCTCATTATTTACAGCCGCCTGTGCTTTAACCCAAAATGACATCAAAAAAATTGTAGCTTTCTCAACATCAAGCCAGCTTGGGCTAATAATAGTTACAATTGGGCTAAACCAGCCACAACTAGCATTCCTCCACATTTGCACCCACGCCTTCTTTAAAGCCATACTATTCCTGTGCTCCGGATCGATTATTCACAGCCTAAACAATGAACAAGACATCCGAAAAATAGGGGGCCTATTTAATATAATGCCCACTACCTCAACTTGCTTTACAATTGGAAGCCTTGCCCTCACAGGAACCCCCTTCCTAGCAGGATTCTTCTCAAAAGATGCAATTATTGAAGCCCTAAACACCTCTTATCTAAACGCCTGAGCCCTAACCCTAACACTAATTGCCACATCATTTACCGCTGTGTACAGCTTTCGGCTGGTATACTTTGTACTAATGGGAGCCCCACGGTTCCCGCCACTGACCCCAATTAACGAAAACAACCCACTAGTGATTAACTCTATTAAACGACTTGCCTGAGGAAGCATTATTGCAGGACTAATTATCACACAAAACTTCCTAACGACAAAAACACCCGTCATAACAATGCCAACCACCCTAAAAATAGCAGCTCTTGCAGTAACAATTACAGGCCTACTTGTGGCCACTGAGATGGCTAACGTAGCAAGTAAACAAGTAAAAATCACCCCAATAACCTCCACGCACCACTTCTCAAATATGCTGGGATTTTTCCCAACAACTACCCACCGACTCCTCCCAAAACTCAACCTCACCCTAGGACAGTCCGCCGCCACCCAGCTCGACAAAACATGACTCGAAACCATCGGGCCAAAAGGTCTAGCATTAACACAAACAACCATATCAAAGACTACAAATGACATCACACGGGGAATAATCAAAACATACCTAACCATTTTCATCTTAACCCTAATCTTAGCCACCGCCCCGGCCCTTCTTTAAACCGCACGGAGGGCCCCCCGACTTAGTCCACGAGTAAGCTCTAAAACAACAAACAAAGTCAAAAGCAGCACCCAGGCACAAATAACCAACATACCCCCACCAGACGAATATATTACAGCCACACCACTGATGTCACCACGCAAAACAGAAAACTCCTTTAACCCATCCACAACCACCCATGAGCCCTCATATCAACCCCCTCAAAAAACCCCCGCCACTAAACCAACCCCTAATAAATAAACTAAAACATAGCCCACCACAGATCGACTACCCCAAGCCTCTGGAAACGGCTCAGCAGCCAAAGCTGCCGAATAGGCAAAAACCACGAGCATTCCCCCTAGGTAAATTAAAAATAGAACTAATGATAAAAAAGAACCTCCATGACCAACCAAAATTCCGCACCCAACCCCAGCTGCAACCACCAAACCAAGAGCAGCAAAATAAGGCGTAGGATTAGAAGCAACAGCAACTAAGCCAACAACCAAGGCTATTAGTAATAAAAACATAAAATAGGTCATAATTCTTGCTCAGACTTTAACCGAGACCAATGACTTGAAGAGCCATCGTTGTTATTCAACTACAAAAACCACTAATGGCAAGCCTACGAAAAACACACCCCCTTATCAAAATCGCCAACAACGCACTAATTGATCTACCAACACCATCTAACATTTCAGCATGGTGAAACTTTGGGTCTCTCCTGGGGCTATGCCTAGTCACCCAAATCCTGACCGGATTATTTCTAGCCATGCACTATACCTCAGATATTTCAACTGCATTCTCATCAGTAGCCCACATCTGCCGAGACGTCAACTACGGCTGACTAATCCGAAACACCCACGCTAACGGAGCATCATTCTTCTTCATCTGCATCTACATACACATTGCTCGAGGCCTGTATTACGGATCGTATCTTTATAAAGAAACCTGAAACATCGGCGTAGTTCTCCTGCTATTAGTTATAATAACAGCCTTTGTCGGCTACGTACTACCATGGGGACAAATATCTTTCTGGGGCGCCACAGTAATTACAAACCTCCTATCTGCCGTGCCGTACACAGGAAACATGTTAGTCCAATGAGTCTGGGGGGGATTCTCAGTAGATAACGCAACACTAACACGATTCTTCGCATTTCACTTCCTACTACCATTTATCGTCACCGCCGCAACCATCCTCCACCTGCTATTTCTACACGAAACAGGATCAAACAATCCAATCGGGCTGAACTCAAGCGCGGACAAAATCTCTTTCCACCCATATTTCACGTACAAAGACCTACTAGGGTTCGTAATTATACTACTAACTTTAATCTTACTAACACTATTCTCCCCCAGCCTGCTGGGGGACCCAGAAAACTTTACGCCCGCCAACCCCCTAGTTACTCCTCCACACATTAAGCCAGAGTGATACTTCTTATTTGCCTACGCCATCCTCCGGTCAATCCCAAACAAACTTGGAGGTGTCCTTGCACTACTATCCTCTATCTTAGTCCTAATAATTGTGCCGCTATTACACACCTCAAAACAGCGAGGACTAACATTCCGCCCAATCTCCCAGTTCTTATTCTGAGCCCTAGTAGCAGACATAGTTATTCTAACGTGGGTTGGAGGCATACCAGTTGAACACCCATTTATCATTATTGGACAAATTGCGTCCCTACTGTACTTTGCATTATTCCTCCTTTTTATGCCACTAGCCGGGTGGTTAGAAAATAAAGCACTACAATGAGCTTGCCCTAGCAGCTTAGCCTGTAAAGCATCGGTCTTGTAATCCGAAGATCGGAGGTTAAATCCCTCCCTAGTGCCCAGAAAAAAGAGATTTTAACTCTCACCCCTGGCTCCCAAAGCCAGAATTCTAAACTAAACTATTTACTGG